GAAGCAAGTATTTTGTTTTCACGAGGTATAACTAGTAATTCCTATTTATCTGTTACGGGAATCGACCATGGATCAATTCCCCTTTTGTTGTTTGTTTGGAAGTATTGAATACACCCAACATTCTGAGCTTCATGTTAGTCCTTCCAAGACACATGTCAGAACGGGGACATCCCAATAATCAGATTGAATGGGATGACAGTTTTCGAATCTGTAAAATGAAAATTTTGATCAAATCACACATCACAGTATACTAGGCCTTCTAATTCCTTAAGGGGTTTATCTAAAAGATTCGCGATATAACTAGGAAGACGTTTCAAATACCACACATGAGTCGCCGGGCATGCGAGTTTGATGTATCCCATTTGATATCTTCGTATCCGAGAATCAACAAATTCCACCCCGCATTGTTCACAAAACTTCGGGTCTTCTTTTTCAGCCCCAATCACTCGATAATTTCCACAAGCACAAATTCCACTTTTTATAGGTCCAGAGATTCTTTCACAAAACAATCCATCTTTTTCCGGTTTATTGGTTTTGTAATGAAAAGTATACGGTTTTGTCACCTCACCAATTATCTCTCCATTAGGTAGTATTTTGGTAGCCCAAGCCCTTATTTGTTGAGGAGAAACTGGTCCAATTCGAAGTTGTTGATGTTTATACTGGTCGATCATAGAATAGAAATTCTGATTCATTCAGATCAAGCTTCCTTCCTATTAATCTGGAAATTCTTTTCAGATACGAGGAAATGATTCAGTTCCAGAGCCAAAGATCGTAGTTCTCGAACGAGCAATCGAAAGGATTCTGGAGCATCTTCGGGGTTAGGTACTGTTCCTCCAACAATTGTAGCACCAAGTACCTCTTGACGAGCTCTAATATGATCAGATTTATAAGTAAGCATCTCTTGTAAAATATGAGCAACACCAAATCCCTCTAGAGCCCAAACTTCCATTTCTCCTACTCGTTGTCCCCCTTGTTTGGCCCTTCCTCTAAGGGGTTGTTGTGTAACAAGTGCGTAATGTCCACTGGAACGCCCATGGATTTTATCATCAACTTGATGGATTAATTTCAAGATATAGGGTTTTCCTATTAGAACAGGTTGTTCAAAAGGATCCCCTGTTCTTCCATCAAATATTCTGCTTTTTCCCGGATACTCGGGTTCAAATACCCATGGATTTTTTGTTTGCTTACTGGCTGAATATAATTCAGAAAACACTAGTTTTCTCGAAGCCTCTTGCTCATATCTCTCATCAAAAGGTGCTATTCTATAATGTCTTTTTAGCAGATCCCCCGCTAACCCGAGTGAGCATTCAAATATCTGTCCTACATTCATTCGTGAGGGTACTCCTAATGGGTTGAAGACCATATCAACAGGTGTTCCATCTTGCAAATAGGGCATATCTTGCCTAGGCAAAATTTTGGAAATGATACCTTTATTCCCATGTCTTCCGGCTACTTTATCACCTACTCTGATTTCACGTTTTTGTGAAATATATACACGAATCATCTCTGGATTATAAATGGAACCACCCCTTTTCTGAATCCATCTCACATCAATAACTCGGCCCCTTCCACCTATAGATAATTTTAGAGAAGTTTCTTTTGCAGTGGATACCTGAATGCCGAGTATGGCTCGTAATAATCTATCTTCCGGAGCATACGATGATTCGGTCGCTGTCTGAGGCGTTAATTTACCTACTAAAATATCACCTGTTTCTATCCAAGATCCAAGCATCACAATTCCATTTCTGTCTAAATTGCGGAGTAAGCGATCCTCTAAATGTGGTATTTCCTTAGTGATTCTTTCAGGACCTTGGCTTGTCACATGAGTCTGAATTTCATATTTCCGAATGTAAAAAGAAGTATAAATATCTTCATATACTAAACGTTCACTAATTAGTACTGCGTCTTCAGAATTGTAACCTTCCCATGGCATATGAGCTACTAATACGTTTTTTCCTAAAGCGAGTTCCCCACCAACTGTAGTCGCACCGTCTGCTAAAATTTGTCCCTTTTTAATGCATTTACCCCTCGGAACCTGAGGTTTTTGATGCATACATGTATTTTTGTTAGAACGTTGATACATAACTAATGGAATGCTCATAGTGTCTCCATTACTTGAGAAAATGATCTTGTGAGTATCAGTATAAATGATCTTTCCCTCCCGTTCGGCTATAGCTGAAACCCCAGAATCTAGAGCCGTTTGACGTTCCAGTCCAGTTCCAACAATACACTTTTCCGATCGAGAAAGCGGAACTGCTTGACGTTGCATATTAGAACTCATTAAAGCTCGATTTGCATCATTATGCTCAATAAAAGGAATGAGAGAAGCTCCAATAGAAAAATATTGGAAGGGAAAGATGCTTCTAAGATGAATCTGTTCCCATGCAATAGTTAGGAATTCTTGACGGTATCGAGCTGGCACAACCTGTTCCTCTTGAATACCCCGGTTCAAGGCCAAAGAATTTCCTGCTGCTACCATATAATATTCATCTCTACTTGGCGATAAATAAATCATCTGTGCCTTTTTTGATCTCTCAGATATTTCATAAAAGGGACTCTCTATAGATCCCCAATGACCAATCCTTACATGAATAGCTAAAGATCCAATAAGTCCAACATTGATTCCTTCAGACGTATCAATTGGGCAAATACGTCCATAGTGACTAGGGTGGATATCTCGTATCCGAAAACTAGCAGTTCGCCCTGTCAACCCCCCAGGACCCAAATAACTCAACCTACGCCCATGAGCAATTTGGGTCAATGGATTAGTCCGATCCAAAACTTGAGATAAAGGGTGTAGGCCAAAAAACGATTCATAAGTGGTTGTTAATGAAGTTGAAGTTACCAAATTTTGAGGATTCGGTATCAATTTATGCCTGATTGCCCCACATATAGTTCCTCGAACCCCATTTTCTAAACGAACAAGAGCCAATCCGAATTGATCCTGTAACAGATCCGCTACAGAACGAATACGTTTATTTTTCAAGTGATTCATATCGTCAAGCGTACCCATTCCAAATTTCATTCGGATCAAATGATCCGCAGCAGCTAATACATCTCGTGGTAACAAAAATGTATTCTTCTGGGGTATATCAAGATTCAGTCTCTGATTCGTATTTCGTCGACCAATCCTTCCTAATTCACATCTTTGTTGAAAAAATTTCTTTTGTAATTCCTTACATAAGGACTCAGAAAATACGGGATCCCCGCCTACACAAGCAAATTGTTGATAAAACTCCAAAATAGCATTTTCTTTTGACCCAATCTTTTTTTTTTCCTTATCATTTGGGAAAGACAAGAAAATTTCAGGGTAACAAACATTATCTAGAATTTCTCTTAGATTCGAACCCATAGCCGATAATAGAACTAGAATAGATATTTTTTGTTTCCTACTCACGCGCGCCCATATCCTCGCTTTTCTATCAATTTCTAATTCCAATCGTCCTCCCCAATCTGATATTATAGTACTGGTATAAACAGAAATTCCGTTATGGTCTAATTCTGAACGGTAGTAAACACCGGGATTTTGCAATATTTGATTGATTACAATTCTGTATATTCCATTTATTATAGAAGTTCCCAACGAATTCATTAAAGGAATGTTTCCAATAAAAATGGTTTGTTCTTGTATAGCTCTACTCGTTTTCCAAATTAATCCCGCGGGTACATATAATTCAGAAGAATATGTGAGTGATTCATACACAGCATCTCTTTCTTTTATCAAGGGTTCTACCAATTGATATGTTTCCACAAATAATTGAAATTCAATTTCTTGATCTGTATCTTCAATTTTTGGAAACTTATGAAGTTCTTCCATCAAGCCCTGATTAATGAACCTACAAAATCCCTCAAATTGGATCTGATTAAATCCAGGTATTGTGTACATTCCCTCATTTCCATCCCGAATCATCTTAATCTTAAGTTTCCTCTTTATCGAAAAATTCCTCACTCTTCATCGAGCCATACGAATCGATCTAGAAATGATGGAATGCATATTTTGTTTACTGAATCACATAAAATTTTAGCCAACTCCATACATTTATTTTATTCATACGTATGAAGTGAAAGGAGACGAAGGAGTTAAGAATATTTTTGACGCAAGTTCGAATTTGCGACAGGTACAAATGGAAATGAGTTGATAAAACATTCCGGAAAAAATCCTGTCACTTACCTTACAAACACTTATAGAGTCTTGTATAGAATATCTAAATTGATCCCATTTTACCTATGTTGATATTAGGATCAATAGGTTGGGTAGCAAAAAAATAAATGGATTCAGAATTTAATCTACTTTTTATGATTGATATGAATTGAATACAATAAAGACAGAATAATTGGGGGTAGGATAGAGTTTTTTAGCACACTTAATTTATTTAATTTGAATTTATTTCATTTTTTAATGTTAAAAAAAAAAAGAATCCGTAAAGGAAATTGGAATTCTTTTTTTTTCCTAGTAAAATTTCGAGAATACGATTGAATTGTATAATAAAAATAGTATTTATTAGACGTATGCCGATATAGTTATCTAGCTATCTTCATATCGTATCCTTGATATTGTAGTTTTATTTTTTTGAGCAACCTAAACATAGATGGGGTCACACTATGATTACAATTCCCATTTTTTATTCAATATATTTATTCAATGAAAAATTCAAGCACGGCGGTTTTTTTCTATAGGGATATGTGCATAAGAGGGAGACTCCACTTGATACGATATCTGTGTCATAATTTCTGTTCTGGGGTTTACATATATACATATATATTGTTATAATGGAAATTGAAAATGATCTATTATTCAAAATAATTTATACTGATTAGTCGTAAATCGATTTGCTTTTTTTCTTATACAATTAAGGAAACACAGTTTGTCCTGAATTTTTCAGCCTGTGACCGGAAATCCATTTTTCTTTTTTTTTTCAATAGAAAGAAAGGAAGTTTTTAAGTGATATGTGTGTTTTGAGATACAATCAATCGAAGAGAATAATCTAAACGAGATTCAA